GCTTGGCGCGGTTATTGCGCTTAAATCATTTTTATGGTTCCCTATTTTAGGAACCATATGAATAATGGAGAAACTCCATGAAAGGAACATTAATGATTCATATAAATCACTTAACGGGAAATGTCTCGAATAAATCCAACGAGTAACTAATAATCCTGTTATACAGAAAAAAGTGGCTATCATGCCTTTTTCTGACGGATCACATAGTCCTACGATTTCATGGACTAATAAAGTCACCAAATAAATCGTAATGACAATTGAAATGATCGAAAAAGAGATGTGAGTGAATATATGTTCTAAAGTCGCAAATATCATAAAAAAAAATCATTAAAAAAAAGAGGGGTCCCTCAATTACGGAATGTAAATTCCGAATTAAATTCATTATAGGATCTAATGTGTACTTTTTAGAGGATGCCGCCACTCGGACTCGAACCGAGATGCTCTAGCACTGCTTCCTAAGAGCAGCGTGTCTACCGATTTCACCATGGCGGCTTGATCGAAATAATAATAGCCCATATGATGTTCAATCGTCGAGATTGAAAGATTCAATGCAATATATTTTAGGAAACGTTAGAATCGATGAATAAAGACTCGTTCAAATGAATATTTGAACTTCAATAATCCTTAGTATCCCGGTATGGTGTCATTTTTAACAACAGGCTTTCACGTAGTATAAGTTCTTCTGGAACAGTTGGAACTAGATGGTTATGTCCTCAGTTGAGGTCTAGAACTAAGAATTGTCCCTTTTTTATATCATTTTTTGATGATTCATTTCTCATTTATCTGATTTCATGGATCGGAAATGAAAAAAGATTCATTTTTCACTGAACAAAAGAAAATAAATAGGATTTTTTATGTATCACAATTGGATAACTACATCCAAGGGATTTCTATAAATATTTAGATAGTTTGGTATCAAAACTGTATTAATGGTTGGGATCCTCATTGTATACATAATTCGTGTGAGGATTTACCGAACCAATTAGGTATTGGGCCGCACATAAAACAAAAGAGTTTCAATCTCTATTGGAATTCTACGCTATGTACTTTACTTATAAATAAAGTATATTCTATATAAAATAGATTGATCGATCCTACGGTCCAAACATAGGATCTATTTTGGATTAAGGAAGATTGAATTATTCTTCGTACATAAATATCGACCTAAAGGGGATCCGGGGAGTTTTTATTGATTGGGTCGAAACAAGAGGGAATCTATGTAGTGATTCGGAGAGTTACAAAGCAAAGTCTTAAAATATATATTTCAATCAATTAGTTTCAAGGATCCATTCATTTTTACTACTGTCGTTCATACTTGTTTCAGATCTTCCAAAAATCTTAATGATGTATAACTATTGGAGATACATAATCGAATAAACTTCTTCCTAAAAAAAGAAACTTCTTCCTAAAAAAAATCTTTTTTTTGGGGGGGGGGAAATAACAACCCCCATCTCGCGAATTATCAAAATCTACTATAATGAAAAGTGAAACCTTGTATTTTGTGTTTAACTATTTCTTTTTTGTTGTTGTTTTTCAAACAACAACAAAAAAGAAATAGTACCGTTCTTAGAACCCAATAGACAGAATAATTCTTATTCTACATACCACAACAGCCGGTTCAGTTCTATCTCATATAGATGAGTTCAAAACATTAGTTAATGTGAATTATTCATCTTATAAATCATCCAATTCATCGAGTCATGTCGATTCAGATTATTCCAAGGCTTTATTACTTGTTTGTCGCACAAAAAAACTTTTTGAATGCCCGGTAGAAATAGATTTAGCTAAAGATAAAGCTTTTACCGCCGCCCAATATCCCTTTTTCTTCCAAATATTTCTACGAATACGCTTTTTTGAGATAGAAGTACGTTTCTTTGGAACCGCCATTTTAAAATAAAGAAGTTACTTTTATAGTTGGATGTGAAAGACATGTATTGTTCAAAATGGATCGTTCTTGCTATTCATTATCTATATTTATTCCATAGCGGATACTTCCTTCATAACATACAAAAATATAGATACGTGTGCATCACATAGAGTACACTAGGGATAAAAAAAGAAATAGAAAAAAGAAAAACGATGTGATTTTCAAAGGAATTTTTTTTTGTTCCACATCTCTATTACATACAATGCCCGAAGAAAGAAGAATTCGTACTAATTTGTACCTTCATATCTTCATTCCGATCTATGTCTATGAGGTCCGCTACCATAGAAATCGAACCGGTTGTTGTTGATAAGAATCAAAAAGGGTTCCAATTCATATCTCAATCTCAGTCTATTTATATCTCGTTGTCTTACATTGAATAAATCGAAAAGCTTAAGAATCCTTACCTAATTTAAGAAAATAATAATTTAAAATTTTTCTATTAATTGACCAAGCTCGAGGATAGAGTACTCATAATTTAAATGAAAATGAGATTGGTAGTTAATCTGTTAAACGATACATTACTTGAGAAAGGTAATTTTAGTAATCTCTTATTTCATTTCTATGCGAAGTGACGAGTATCATAGGATTTCCTATAAACATAAGTTTATTTTATTGGAATAGAAGCCAATCAATCAGTTCTACAATGAATTAATTAATGACTCCGAATAAACTAACTAAAATAACTAGTATTTTATTGGGTCGAGTTATTGGCGGATTCTATGATCCATATCCCAATAGAGTACTTTTACCTTTTTTTGGTGTCATTCCTTTTCCTTACTATTTACTATATGGATATCAATCGCCGTAATAGTGGAATGATTGAAAATCTCATATTCTTTCTTTATCTTAATAAATATCTTAGTTAATAACTAAATGGTCAGTTTTAACCAGTGACTTGGTCATTTGAACAATTGTAACTTCTTGATTTAAATTTCTTTTTATTCAATACGATATTTGGGAAAGAATCGGAATAATTAAGAATTCAAAATCCTATTTGAGTTCGTTTCTATCTTGATTTTTATTTATTTATTTGACTTCCGAAAGAGAGAAGAGCTGGTGAATCGGAAACAATTAATAAGAATAAAAAAAGTTTGATTTTCTTATGGAACATACATATCAATATGCATGGATCATACCTTTCGTTCCACTTCCAGTTACTATGTCAATAGGATGGGGACTTCTGCTTGTTCCGACTGCAACAAAAAATCTTCGTCGTATGTGGGCTTTTCCCAGTGTTTCATTGCTAAGTATAGTTATGGTTTTTTCGGCCGATCTGTCTATTCAGCAAATCAATGGCAGTTCTATCTATCAATTTCTATGTTCTTGGACCATCAATAATGATTTTTCTTTAGAGTTCGGCCACTTGATCGACCCACTTACTTCTATTATGTCAATACTAATCACTACTGTTGGAATCATGGTTCTTATTTATAGTGACAATTATATGTCTCATGATCAAGGATATTTGAGATTTTTTGCTTATATGAGTTTTTCCAATACTTCTATGTTGGGATTAGTTACTAGTTCCAATTTGATACAAATTCATATTTTTTGGGAACTGGTGGGAATGTGTTCGTATCTATTAATAGGTTTTTGGTTCACACGACCAATTGCAGCCAATGCTTGTCAAAAAGCGTTTGTAACTAATCGTGTAGGGGATTTTGGTTTATTATTAGGAATCTTAGGTTTTTATTGGATAACAGGTAGTTTGGAATTTCGGGATTTGTTCGAAATCTTCAATAACTTGATCCATAATAATGGGGTCAATTCTTTATTTGCTACTCTGTGTGCCTCCCTATTATTCCTTGGTGCAGTTGCTAAATCCGCACAATTTCCCCTTCATGTATGGTTACCTGATGCCATGGAGGGGCCCACTCCTATTTCGGCTCTTATACATGCTGCTACTATGGTAGCAGCGGGAATTTTTCTTGTCGCTCGGCTTCTTCCCCTTTTCACAGTCATACCTTACATAATGAATCTCATTTCTTTGCTAGGTATAATAACGGTACTATTAGGAGCTACTTTAGCTCTTGCTCAAAAAGACATTAAGAGAAGTTTAGCCTATTCTACAATGTCTCAATTGGGTTATATTATGTTAGCTCCAGGGATAGGTTCTTATCGAGCTGCTTTATTCCATTTAATCACTCATGCCTATTCGAAAGCATTATTGTTTTTAGGATCCGGATCGATTATTCATTCAATGGAACCCATTGTTGGATATTCTCCAGATAAAAGTCAGAACATGGTTCTTATGGGTGGTTTAACCAAATATGTGCCAATTACAAAAACTACTTTTTTATTAGGTACACTTTCTCTTTGTGGTATTCCACCTCTTGCTTGTTTTTGGTCCAAAGATGAAATTCTTAATGATAGTTGGTTGTATTCACCGATTTTCGCGATAATAGCCTGTTCCACAGCAGGATTAACTGCATTTTATATGTTTCGGATGTATTTACTTACTTTTGAGGGGCATTTACACGTTCGGTTTCAAAATTACAGTGGCACTAAAAATAGCTCGTTCTCTTCAATATCTATATGGGGAAAAGAAGGACCGAAACCAGTTAACAAAAATGTACTTTTCTCAGTAATGAATAATAATCAAAAGGTTTCCCTTTTTTCGAAGAAGATATATCAAATTGATGGGAATATACGAAATCTGATGCGATCCTTTAGTACTCATTTTGACAATAAAGACACTTCCATGTATCCCTGTGAATCGGACAATACTATGCTATTTTCTCTACTTGTATTGGTCCTATTTACTTTGTTTGTTGGATCCATAGGAATTCCTTTCGATCAAGTAGGAATGGATTTGGATATATTATCGAAATGGTTAATCCCATCGATAAACCTTTTACATCAAAATTCGAACTATTCTGTGGATTGGTATGAATTTGTGACAAATGCAATTTATTCAGTCAGTATAGCCTATTTCGGAATATTCATAGCGTCTCTTTTATATGGGTCTGTTTATTCATCTTTTCAGAATTTAGAATTAATTAATTCATTTGTTAAAATAGGTCCTAAGAGACTTTTCTTGGACCGAATAATAAATGTAATATACAATTGGTCA